ATCACGCTCTGTAGGATTTGAACCTACGACATCGGGTTTTGGAGACCCGCGTTCTACCGAACTGAACTAAGAGCGCTTTTTTATGACAGGAGATACGATTGTAAAGAAAAGGATTTTCTCATTTTTGTACCCCCAATGCGTCTTGTATACATTGGTATGCAAAAATGAAAGATTATGTCCAATTTTATTTAATTGATCTCACTCAGATCCCAGTCAATTAATCCCTTGTTACCGCCCATAGGAGAAGTAATAGGTAGGGATGACAGGATTTGAACCCGTGACATTTTGTACCCAAAACAAACGCGCTACCAAGCTGCGCTACATCCCTTTTCCAAAATTTTTGTACAGTGTCATTGTACAAAATCCATGTCTTGTTTTCCACATCGTTATTTTTTCCTCGATTCATATACAATTTTCTTGTCATTTCTTCTTTTTGGTTTCATATAATAAAAGAATTATATACATCTGAAACCTAACGTATAAAAAAGATGACTATTTTGCTTAGGAAGAAGAGGGTCTCTTTTTCTTTTTTAGGGACAGGGGTAGGAAAATCTTATCTACTGTTCATTGTACATATCCATTTTTGTTAGGAATTACGTACAAAAAAATACAAATGATCTTGAACTACAGCATCTGACCATATATGTATTACAATAAAGAAGGAGGATTTTCAATGCGAGATATAAAAACATATCTTTCCACAGCGCCTGTGCTAACTACTCTATGGTTTGGGTCTTTAGCGGGTCTATTGATAGAAATTAATCGTTTATTCCCAGATGCTTTGTCATTCCCTTTTTTCTAGTTATTAATATTATATTAATATTAATATTATATTAATATTATTAATATAATATTAATATAATATGCGAAAAAAATGAAGAAAATTTGAGATACAATTCTACGTGACGTGACTAAAACTTAGTCCCCCCCTTTTTCAGCTCTTTAGGATAGGAAGGAAAGAGAAAGAAAAAGTATATTGAACCTCAGCAAAAATCCGGTGGATCTAAGATCCCATTTTGGAGAACAGAAATAGAAAGGGGGTCCAGTCTAAGGTAAAAAAAAAGCTCCACGAAATCATAGCATAAAAAAAAGATACTTAAATGAAATACTGGGATTAGGATAGGAATAATTGATAGTTAGAAAAAAATTGTATTACTTACATTATTACTATATATATAATAATATTCTATTAATATTAATTAGAATTACAACAAAATATTTAGAAATGGAATTTAGAATTAGTAACTTCTATTGATATTGATTTTTTTTCTTTTTTGTTCTTTTCGTCTTCTTAGGTTCGGGTCGAAAACAGAAGAGTTAAGTTGATCAAACAAAAATGCAAAGGGGGTTCATGGCTAAGGGTAAAGATATCCGAGTTAGAGTTATTTTGGAATGTACCAGTTGTGTCCAAAATGGTGTCAATAAAGAATCGCCAGGCATTTCTAGATATATTACTCAAAAGAATCGGCACAATACACCCAGTCGATTAGACTTGAGAAAATTTTGTCGATATTGTCACAAGCATACGATTCATGGGGAAATAAAGAAATAAATCGAACGTGTGTTTGATCTTTCAAAGGGGCAGGAAAAGGAAGAACTTAACATATCTTAACATAAACATATATATATATATATATAATATAATAATATACAAATAATATACAAATAAAAATATAGAATATACAAAAAAACCTATTTCGGTCGGATCTGAAATGAATAAAGAAATAGAATTTTAGAGATAAGGAATAAACCATGGATAAATCCAAGCAACCTTTTCGTAAATCCAAGCGATCTTTTCGTAGGCGTTTTCCCCCAATTGAATCGGGGGATCGAATTGATTATAGAAACATGAGTTTAATTAGTCGATTTATTAGTGAACAAGGAAAAATATTATCTAGACGGGTGAATAGATTGACCTTGAAACAACAACGATTAATTACTATTGCTATAAAACAAGCTCGTATTTTATCTTTGTTACCTTTTCTTAATAATGAAAAACAGTTTGAGAGAGCCGAGTCAATCCCTAGAACCAGAAATAAATAGATATACTCTTCCATTGATTCAAAACTTCAATCGGAATTCAAGCTCAGATTGATGTTTTGTTCGAAAAGCCTCAAATCCAGATTTTATTGTTGTGTTATAAGAAACAACAAATAGGGAAAGAATAAATCTTTTTTTTTTGAAAGATGTTCGTTCATTTCTACTACTTATCTTATCTTAATTTTTTTTATTCTATCTTCCCGGAGTACATTCTCCGGGGAATGCAATTCTGTTTCAATCATTCCTATATATGACTTTAGAATGTCTTTTATTTCATAATTTTATTGGAAATCGTGTAAAGACAATTCTTATTTGATATAGCTATTTGCGCAAGTATTTTACGATTAAGAAGTAATTGCTTCTTGTACAGATTGTGTATTAATTTACTATAACTATAGAATACCCCTTTCTCACGAGCCGCTGCATTTATCCGAGCGATCCACAAACGACGAAAGTCCCTCTTTTGCCTGCCCCTATCTCGATGAGAGGAAACCAAAGCTCTCATTTTCTGTTGAGTAATGGTTCGAGTAAGTCTTGAATGCGCCCCTATAAAGGTTGATGCAAATAAACGAATTTTTGTTCGACGTCTCCGAGCTATATATCCTCGTCTAACTCTGGTCATTGAATCAAATTACACTTTAATGAATGAATAACTAATTGATTTCTCTTCTTTCAGTCATCCTTTTATTCCCCGGTTGATTAATAACAAAACGGATTATTCCGATATATAAAATATAAATTCCAATGGCTTTTGCTACTATGACCTTCCCAACCACGATTTTTAATCCTTTCAGGTAAAATACCTAGAAATAAGAAATTCTAACGATATTAAAAAAAGAAAAGCAAAAAATAGTGGGTTCCGTCGTTTCTATGGTTATTTCATAAACGGCGAGGTCCTCTCTATACACCGGAGCCTCTTCTTTCATTTAATCAAATGTTATTGTAAACTTGTATAGTTCACTCTCTTTGGCTCTACCAATCAATTATACAGTAATAGATCTTTTCACAAAAAAAGTTATCCATACAGTGACGGCATTTAATTATGAAAGTTGGCTAGGTAGCTGACCTTGTTAGTCCGTTCTTTCAAGAAAGGGAACATAACCTTTTTGCTTCTTGTAGTACTATTTCCTCCGCTTAATGGATAACTATTTGCTACCAATGGGGAATTGCTTTTCATCTCAAATTGAGGTGATTGGATTTGCACCAATGGAAACCATAAATTTCATACACAAAAAATATAGGTATATGATAGATCCTCATTTTTAGATAGTAAAAATGGCTTTTTCCACTCTATCTATCCTATTGGTGATTGGTACTGGAAAAATGGTTTCGTTTGTTCGAACTCATGATCTAAACGAGTCGCACATACACCCTAGTACATGTTCCCCGACGCTGAGGACATCCTCGAAGTGCGGGGGATTTCGTGATTTTTCTTATTGGCTGTCTTGTGTTTCTAATAAGTTGTTTAATTGTTGGCATATCATACATATATATAATAAAATAGGTTGGTTTAGATCGATCTTAACCTGATGATTGATGATTATGAATTATTTCCATTCAATATCAAATCACGAAAAATTCGAATTCTGATTTGAAACGGAATCATGTATTTACACGAAATCTCCAGTATTTTCATTTTCGACCGCTACAAGATCAACAATACCATGAGCTTGGGCTTCTGTTGCTGACATAAAAACATCCCTTTCCATGTCTTCGGATATAACCCATAAAGGGTTGCCCGTTCTTTGTACATAAACCTTTGTGAGGGTTTCGCGAAGTTTCAGTAGTTCTTCCGCTTCCAGGATAAATTCCCCTGCTTGCGCCTCATAAAAAGAACTAGCAGGTTGGTGAATCATGACCCTGATAATATTGATATAACATCATGCATGAACGGTTCTTCTATCTTGCAGGATTGGGCTAAAGTAAGGGATAAAAAAACAAGAAGAAAAAAAAACAAATAGAATGGAACAGCCGTACAGGCATCTTTTGTACATTGCATACGGCTCTGCAATGGCATTTCTTCCTCCCTTCTCTTCAATTTCTATTCTATCGAAGAAAAAAATGGAATCCATCCGATCCAGATCGTTGAATGATCCATTTACCACCCTTCCTTTCGTATTGTAGGAGTCAAAAAATACTATGATGGTTCTGTTGCTTTCTATATTTATCTCGTCTGTGATTTAGCAATCCCAAAGTTTCTTTTTTTTTTTTATTTTCGTACTCTTTCTTTCGTAACGTAAATATCATAAAGAGACTTCTGGTGTGGAAGAAAAATGGTTTGTGACGCTGAAATGTACTCCTGACACATAAGATCAAATCGGAATAACCTTTGTTTCATACTACTATCTCGATACAAAATCTCATGTTAGGAAAAACAATACTAGTTTGTTCATATCGAACTCGAAGTGCCATGCTATTATTACCTATTAATCATATTATTCACATTCGATATGGCGAAGGCATAGTCTTCTTCTTTTTTTTTTCAAATAAAAACTCATTGGCGCCAAGCGTGAGGGAATGCTAGACGTTTGGTAATTTCTCCTCCGACCAGAATGAAAGATCCCATTGAAGCGGCTAATCCCATGCAAATTGTATGCACATCGGGCGAAACAAATTGCATAGTATCATAAATGGCTATTCCTGGTATTACCCATCCGCCGGGGGAGTTTATAAACAAATAAAGATCCCTAGTATCATCTTCTATACTGAGATATACCATGAGACCAACAAGTTGATTTGAGATCTCACTATCAACTTCTTGGCCTAAAAAAAGTAATCTTTCTCGATAAAGTCGGTTGATTAGGACAAAATTGTATCCCTTTTGAACCGTACGCGCATCTTTGGATGCATACGGTTCAAAAAAATTGTGAAAAAAGAATCAATGTGTCGATTCCAATCCTATCTCTTTTTTTTGTAACATATTTCCTTTTTTCTAATGAAAATAAAGGGGTTTTTTCTTCTATTTTTCAAAAAAAAAACATAAGTTTTGGCTCCCTTCCCTAAAAAAAAAAGAATTTACTGAACTTCATTTTTTGTATTAACCTTTCATTGATGTATTGTTTCGTCGAGATTCAAATCACGATGTCATTTTCTTGTTCCTGAATGGGTCCTTTCAATTCTTTTAGGTTCATGTTCTACTCCGGGGAAAGATCTATCCGAATTCTATTTGCACATATAGGACAAATAATCTCAGTACCATTTCTTTTTGCTACGACTTTTTTTAATTCGTTTTATGCCTCTCCCAAACTATTCGATGTATTCATCATATTGGTTGGCATGTCAGTTTGAGATCACTCCTATAATTTAATTAAATATTACGAATCGTCTATGCTACAAGCGGTAATTGTACATATATTACTATTACCAATTTGTTTGGTATTTTCTGAACGGAGCCTGGATATTTGATTTTATTAGTCCAAGTCAACCATAAATTCTTCTAATTGATAATATTGATCCTCAATAGAAATTGATCCAATTTCACTTCACGCTCCGAATGATTGAAGAACCAATCAATACAATATTTCTTGGGCGAAACAGAGGATATCTCGATCGGGGGAGAAAACGGGTAAATCCCATATGACCCAATATGTCTGACAAGTCGCACTATACGTCAACCCAAACTGCATCTTCCTCTCCAGGACTCCGAAAAGGTACTTTTGGAACACCAATGGGCATTAAATTAAAGAAAAAAATGAAGTACTATACTTCACTTTAATATGGAAACGTAAGAATGAGTTTATTGTCTTCATCATTTTTTTCTGTTTATTCTACTAGTTTATACATAAATGGGAAGGTTTTTAGAGAAAGAGAGAATGAATAAATAAAAATTTTAATGAAGGGATCGATCGTTCTAATAATAAACAAGTATCCATCCATTCGTTCCCACAAAATGGGACCGATGCTCCCATTGCATATTGGTACTTATCGGGTATAGAATAGATCTGCTTCTCTTTGTTCTTACGAACAGAATTCTTCCGTTATTTTTAACGGAATAGAATAAATAGTAACCTTTTCTCATACAGAATCCGCTCAAAAGTACATAGTATATTACAATGCGATAAAGTTACATAGTGTCTATTTTTCTTTGATAAAGGGGTATTTCCATGGGTTTGCCTTGGTATCGTGTTCATACTGTCGTATTGAATGATCCCGGTCGATTGCTTTCTGTCCATATAATGCATACGGCTCTAGTTTCTGGTTGGGCCGGTTCTATGGCTCTATACGAATTAGCGGTTTTTGATCCCTCTGACCCCGTTCTTGATCCAATGTGGAGACAAGGTATGTTCGTTCTACCCTTCATGACTCGTTTAGGAATAACCAATTCGTGGGGTGGTTGGAGTATTTCAGGAGGAACTGTAACGAATTCGGGTATTTGGAGTTATGAAGGCGTAGCAGGTGCACATATTGTGTTTTCTGGCTTGTGCTTTTTGGCGGCCATATGGCATTGGGTGTATTGGGACCTAGAAATATTCTGTGATGAACGTACGGGAAAACCCTCTTTGGATTTGCCCAAGATCTTTGGAATTCATTTATTTCTCTCAGGGGTGGCTTGCTTTGGCTTTGGCGCATTTCATGTAACAGGTTTATATGGTCCTGGAATATGGGTGTCTGATCCTTATGGACTAACTGGAAAAGTACAATCTGTAAGCCCAGCGTGGGGCGCGGAAGGTTTTGATCCTTTTATTCCGGGAGGAATCGCTTCTCATCATATTGCAGCGGGTACACTGGGCATATTAGCAGGCCTATTCCATCTTAGTGTCCGTCCGCCTCAACGTCTATACAAAGGATTACGTATGGGCAATATTGAAACCGTACTTTCTAGTAGTATCGCTGCTGTTTTTTTTGCAGCTTTTGTTGTTGCTGGAACTATGTGGTATGGTTCAGCAACTACCCCAATCGAGTTATTTGGTCCCACTCGTTATCAGTGGGATCAGGGATACTTCCAGCAAGAAATATATCGAAGAGTTGGTGCCGGAATAGCCGAAAATCTGAGTTTATCGGAAGCTTGGTCTAAAATTCCCGAAAAATTAGCTTTTTATGATTACATTGGTAATAATCCGGCAAAGGGGGGATTATTCAGAGCGGGTTCAATGGACAGTGGGGATGGAATAGCTGTTGGATGGTTAGGCCACCCCGTCTTTAGAGATAAAGAAGGGTGCGAGCTTTTTGTACGTCGTATGCCTACTTTTTTTGAAACATTCCCGGTAGTTTTGGTAGATGGAGACGGAATTGTGAGGGCGGATGTTCCTTTTCGAAGGGCAGAATCAAAGTATAGTGTTGAACAAGTAGGTGTAACTGTTGAGTTCTATGGTGGCGAACTCAATGGAGTCAGTTATAGTGATCCTGCTACTGTGAAAAAATATGCTAGACGTGCACAATTAGGTGAAATTTTTGAATTAGACCGGGCTACTTTGAAATCCGATGGTGTTTTTCGTAGTAGTCCAAGGGGTTGGTTCACTT